TACAAGGATTGCAAATCCTTATGGACATCCTACTATTCTTGCAGAATTTCTAGCCGGACAATTAAAAAGACGAGTTTCATGTCGTAAAGCAATGAAAAAAGCTATTGAATTAGCTGAACAGGCGAATACAAAAGGAATTCAAGTACAAATTGCAGGGCGTATCAACGGAAAAGAAATTGCACGTGTTGAATGGATCCGAGAAGGTAGGGTTCCTCTACAAACAATTCGAGCTAAAATCGATTATTGTTCCTATACTGCTCAAACGCTTTATGGGGTATTGGGAATAAAAATTTGGATATTTGGAGACGAGGAATAATAAACCTTTACTTGACTTGTTTTGATTTTTATGTTGTAACCCCGAACAGAAAATAACAAACTTTTTAAGTCGTTTTCTCTTGAATAAAAAAAAATGAGCAATTCTAGCAATTTGAAATTCTATTCTATAGGGTTGAATAAAAATGCGATTGAGAATTTCATCTTATTTCATCTTGATATAATTGCCATGCTTAGTGTGTGACTCGTTGGTTTTTTTTTTTAGGGTTGAAATAAAAAAATAGGGTACCGGCCCATATTAAAATAATAATAATTGAATCAATAAGTAAAACTAAGAAGTATAGAACGAATAACTAGCTCATCGCTTCACATTATCTCGATCAAAAAAACCAGTCAAGATATAATAGATTGGTGATATCATTGGAGCAACTGAAATATTTCTTTTCTAAAATCTAAAAAAAAAAAAAAAGAAATCTGATTACTGATTAGAAATTGTAAAACAAACAAAAGTATCTAGATAAATGGAAAGATGAGATAAAGAGAGAAAATAAATCTCAATGAAATGATATATGATTCCAATATATAACATGTAAGGTCTATGCGTCATCTAATAAAATCCTAAAATAAAAAAAAGGCAGTGTAAAAAAGCATCAATACTGATTGATCCATAATTAAACGAATCCATTCATAGAAGAAAAAAATCAAGAGTCCCGAGTCAATAAAGACTGAGAAAATTGACTCAAGAACAAATTTAATTAGAGACTCCATTGTAGAATTAAAACCTAACCATTAATTGAGAAGCGATGGGAACGACGAAACCTGTGAAGGCGTAGAATTCATTGGGTGGGATGGCGAAGCAAACCAGATGGAGAACAAAACAATCCAGTGTATCCTGAAAGGAAAGTTCATGACTAGTCCGACAACTAAAACAACTAAAGAATGAGTAAATATTCGCCTGCGAAAGTTTTTCGGTTTTATTGTATCTTTCTTTTCAAATTCTGATCGATCTAAATCTGATATGATAATGAAAATAGAAAAAGACAAAATAAAGATTCATTATAAGAAAATGTCCCTATCTCTATTATATAACTATATTCTATATAAATATCTATTACCTTCTAAATAATATAGGAAACTTATTTAGTTATATATATATATAGCAAAACAAAATAAGATAGAAAATTTTCTAAGAGATTAGATGAATGAAATCTCAAAGGATCCGATGATTCGGTATATTATTCATCAATATATCTTTTTTTTTAATCCTTTTCTTTTATTCGCAAGGAGCCGGATGAGAAGAAACTCTCATGTCCGGTTCTGGAATAGAGGTGAAAGTGAGAAAAAATCATCAACTATAACCCCAAAAGAACCAGATTCCGTAAACAACATAGAGGAAGAATGAAAGGAATATCTTATCGAGGTAATCATATTTCTTTCGGTAGATATGCTCTTCAGGCACTTGAACCCGCGTGGATTACATCGAGACAAATAGAAGCGGGTCGGCGGGCAATGACACGAAATGTCCGCCGCGGTGGAAAAATATGGGTACGTTTATTTCCAGACAAACCGGTTACGGTAAGACCTACAGAAACACGTATGGGTTCGGGGAAAGGATCTCCTGAATATTGGGTAGTTGTCGTGAAACCAGGTAGAATACTTTATGAAATGGACGGAGTAGGAGAAAATATAGCTCAAAAAGCTATTTCAATAGCGGCTTCAAAAATGCCTATACGAACTCAATTCATTATTTCGGTATAGAAATGTAGAATGTAGAACCCACCCAAACCCAAGAAAAGGGCTTTTGGGGATAAAATAAAAATTGCAAATTTATTTCTTTTTTTTTTTGACAAACAATATCTCTTTTTTTTACTTCGCTTTTTGGCTGTATTCCAAGAATAGATTAAAAAAAAAAAAAATGATTCAACCTCAGACTCATTTGAATGTGGCGGATAACAGCGGGGCCAGAGAATTGATGTGTATTCGAATCATAGGAACTAGTAATCGACGATATGCTGAAATTGGTGACGTTATTGTTGCTGTGATCAAGGAAGCATTACCAAATACATCCCTAGAAAAATCAGAAGTGATCAGAGCTGTAATTGTGCGTACTTGTAAAGAATTCAAACGCAACAATGGCATGATAATACGATATGATGACAATGCTGCAGTTGTCATTGATCAAGAAGGAAATCCGAAAGGAACTCGAATTTTTGGTGCGATCACCCGGGAATTGAGACAGTTAAATTTCACTAAAATAGTTTCACTAGCACCCGAGGTATTATAAGATAGAAGTAAGATAGAAGAAGAGTCTGCGATATAGTTATAGTATACAATTTGAAGGAACCCGATTATGAAATAGATGAAATTAATTAGTAAATTTTGTGTGTCTGACGCATATATTAAAAAAAAAAAAAGACCAAAGAGCATGTCAATATAAAAAATGAGAGGCAACAATAATTTTAGTTTATCATGGGTAGGGATACTCTTGCTGACATAATAAACTCTCTACGAAATGCTGCTATGAATAGAAAAGGAACGATTCGAATACCGTTTACTAATATCACCAAAAACATTATTAAAATACTTTTACGAGAAGGTTTTATTGAAAACGCCAGGAAACATCGCGAAAGCGACAAATCTTTTTTGGTTTTAACCCTACGACATAGAAAAGGGCTCGATAGAACTAGTTTAAATTTAAAACGAATAAGTCGACCGGGTCTACGAATCTATTCTAACTATCAACAAATTCCTAGAATTTTAGGCGGAATGGGGATTGTAATACTGTCTACTTCTCGAGGTATAATGACAGACCGAGAGGCTCGACTAGAAGGAATCGGAGGAGAAATTTTGTGTTATATATGGTAATCTTTCTGATATCCGAATTTTTTTCTCTTTTTCTTTTTTGTTTTGTGAAAAACAAAACAAAAAAGAAAAAGAGAAAGGACGGGTTTTGAATCTCACTCCTCCTACATTAATTAGTTGATACTTTAAATTAAGGAGGTTTTGCGTGGAATGAAAGAACAAAAATGGATTCATGAAGGTTTAATTACTGAATCACTTCCAAATGGTATGTTTCGGGTTCGTTTAGATAATGAAGATTTCATTCTAGGTTATATTTCCGGAAGGATCCGGCGCAGTTTTATACGTATACTACCGGGGGATAGAGTCAAAATTGAAGTAAGTCGTTATGATTCCACTAGAGGACGTATAATTTATAGACTCCGCAACAAAGATTAGAATTAAAAGATTAGAATTATTAGGTAGTTTTTTCAACTTCAACATTCCTTTTATAGAGATCGCTAGGGTTAAAATTGAAAGAAATTTAGTTTCTTCCAATAAGTATATTCGGAATTCAGTTTAGGAATGACAACGATGAAAATAAGAGCCTCTGTTCGTAAAATTTGTGAAAAATGTCGACTGATCCGTAGACGAGGACGAATTATGGTAATTTGTTCCAACCCTAGACATAAACAAAGACAGGGATAATCTTTCGAAAAGTTAATAAATATAAATAAAATTTAAAATAAATAAAAAAGAGGTTTCTAAAGACCCGATGTATAAAAAGTATAAAAAAAAGGATCTATTTTGACATGAAATGTAGATATCCATATATCTTTGACTTATATTTATGAGATAATAAAATATGGCCAAAACTATAACAAAAAACAGTTCTCGTAGGAATGTACGTATTGGCTCACGTAAGAATACACGTAGAATACCAAAAGGAGTTATTCATGTTCAAGCAAGTTTCAACAATACCATTGTGACTGTGACGGATGTACGGGGTCGGGTTATTTCTTGGTCCTCCGCCGGCACTTGTGGATTCAAGGGTACACGAAGAGGGACGCCGTTTGCTGCCCAAACCGCAGCAGGAACCGCTATTCGTGCAGTAGTGGATCAAGGGATGCAACGAGCAGAAGTCATGATAAAGGGTCCTGGCCTCGGACGAGATGCAGCATTAAGAGCTATTCGTAGAAGTGGTATACTGTTAAGTTTCGTACGAGATGTAACTCCTATGCCACATAATGGCTGCAGGCCACCTAAAAAAAGACGCGTCTAAAAATAAACATTGAAGAGATCTCAAGAGAAATAAATAATTCAATGATTTGATCAAGTCCTATTACTATGGTTCGAGAGAAAGTCAAAGTATCTACTCGAACACTACAGTGGAAGTGTGTTGAATCGAGAACAGACAGTAAGCGTCTTTTTTATGGACGCTTTATTCTGTCTCCACTTATGAAAGGTCAAGCCGACACAATAGGGATTGCAATGCGAAGAGCTTTGCTTGGAGAAATAGAAGGAACATCTATCACACGTGCAAAATCTGAAAAAATACCACACGAATATTCTACCATAGTGGGTATTCAAGAAACGGTACATGAACTTTTAATGAATTTGAAAGAAATTGTATTGAGAGGAAATTTGTATGGAATTCAAAACGGGTCGATTTGTATCAAGGGTCCGGGATATGTAACTGCTCAAGACCTCGTCTTACCCCCTTCTGTCGAAATCGTTGATAATACACAACATATAGCTATACTAACAGAACCGATTTATTTTTGTATTGAATTACAAATCGAGAGACATCGAGGATATCATATAAAAACACCCAATAACTTTCAAGAAGGAAGTTTTCCTATCGATGCTGTATTCATGCCTGTTCGAAATACAAATTATAGTATTCAGTCTTATAGAAATGGGAGTGAAAAAGAAGAGATACTTTTTCT